AATGAAATGCCTGAATAAAGGGTTATCTTGATAGGATAAATCATGTAATTTAATATTACTTTCATTGAATTTAATAGAATTAAACTATTACTTAAAAATTCAAAATTTCTCGTGCATCATACACCAAAATTCAATAAAAAGATAAGCTAATTAAGCTAATGGGTTCATACCCCATTTATAAAGGTAATAATCCTTTTCTTTTTAATTTTCACATTTAATCCTTCAAAATTGTTATTTCTAATAATACTAATTTTAGGTACATTAATTTCAATTAGATCTAATTCATGACCAGCCACATGAATAGGATTAGAAATTAATTTACTAGCTTTTATTCCTCTGATATCTTCAAAAGATAATATAATATCAACAGAAGCAGCTATAAAATATTTTATTATTCAAGCTATAGCTTCATCAATATTATTAACTTTTGTTATATTAGATAATATTCTGCTCATTTTAAATAAAAATATAATCAATTCAGCTATTTCTATCACATTATTCTTAAAGATAGGTGCAGCACCCTTTCATATATGATTCCCTTCTGTTATAGAAGGATTATCGTGACTAAATTGTTTCATTCTAATAACATGACAAAAATTAGCTCCATTTATTATTTTATCTTATTTATCATACTATCAACCTATAATATTATTTGTAATAATTTCATCCATTATTATTGGTTCCATTGGTGGTTTAAATCAAACTTCAACACGAAAAATTATAACTTATTCATCCATTAATCACATTGGTTGAATAATATTAGGAATAATAATATCAGAAGATTTATGACAACTTTACTTCATTATTTATATTATCTTATCAGCAAGAATTTTATTAATTTTCCATAATATATCATCTCATCATCATAATCAAATTCCCTTTACATGAAATTCATCAATAATTAAATTTTTTACATCAATTAACTTAATATCACTAGGAGGTTTACCTCCATTCTTAGGATTCTTACCTAAATGAATAATTATTCAGAACTCATGTTATAATGAAATAATATTTACAATATTGATTATAATTTTATGTTCATTAATTACCCTATTTTACTACTTACGATTAGTAATATCTTCCTTTTTAATTAACATAAACCAATTAAAATGAAATCACCAAACAAATCTAAAATTCCATAATATTAAGTTAATCTCCTTAACAACAAGAATTTCAGTATTTAGATTACCCTTATATCCTATATTATTTTTCAGAATTTAAGGTCTTAAGTTAATTAAACTATTAGCCTTCAAAGCTGAAAATGAAAATCCCTATTTTAGGCCTTAGTAAATATTACACCTTTAGAATTGCAGTCTAAAATCATTATTGAATATAAGACCAATGATAAAGGAAATTTTATTCATAAAAAGATTTACAATCTATCGCCTAATATTCAGCCACTTTATCGCAACGATGATTATTTTCTACTAATCATAAAGACATTGGAACATTATATTTCATTTTTGGAGCTTGAGCTGGTATAGTAGGCACATCACTAAGAATTTTAATCCGAACAGAACTAGGACAACCAGGTTATTTAATTGGAGATGATCAAACCTATAATGTTATTGTAACCGCACATGCATTCATTATAATCTTCTTTATAGTTATACCTATTATAATTGGAGGATTTGGAAATTGATTAGTACCATTAATATTAGGAGCTCCTGATATAGCATTTCCTCGAATAAATAATATAAGATTTTGACTTTTACCTCCATCATTAACCCTTTTATTAACCAGAAGAATAGTTGAAAATGGTGCAGGAACAGGATGAACAGTTTATCCACCTCTATCAACAGGAATTGCTCATGCAGGAGCATCCGTTGACTTAGCAATTTTTTCATTACATTTAGCGGGAATTTCCTCAATTCTAGGAGCTGTAAATTTTATTACCACTATAATTAATATACGAGCACCAGGAATATCACTAGATCAAACACCATTATTTGTTTGAGCAGTTGGAATTACAGCCCTTTTATTATTATTATCATTACCAGTCCTAGCCGGTGCTATTACTATATTATTAACAGACCGAAATCTAAATACATCATTTTTTGACCCCGCAGGAGGAGGAGATCCAATTCTATATCAACATTTATTTTGATTTTTTGGACATCCTGAAGTTTATATTCTTATTCTACCAGGATTTGGTATAATTTCTCATATTATCAGTCAAGAAAGAGGAAAAAAGGAAGCCTTTGGTACATTAGGAATAATTTATGCAATATTAGCTATTGGTTTATTAGGATTTGTTGTATGAGCACATCATATATTTACTGTTGGAATAGATGTTGATACCCGAGCATATTTCACTTCAGCAACTATAATTATTGCAGTACCAACAGGAATTAAAATTTTTAGATGACTTGCTACCCTTCATGGATCTCAACTTTCCTATAATCCTTCACTATTATGATCATTAGGTTTCGTATTCTTATTTACAATTGGAGGATTAACAGGTATTGTTCTTGCCAACTCATCAATTGATATTATCCTACATGATACTTATTATGTAGTTGCTCATTTCCATTATGTCTTATCAATAGGAGCAGTATTTGCTATTATAGCAGGATTTATTCACTGATACCCTTTATTCTCAGGATTAACAATAAATCCCAAATGACTAAAAATACAATTTATAGTTATATTTATTGGGGTAAATTTAACATTTTTCCCACAACACTTTCTTGGACTAGCAGGAATACCACGACGATATTCTGATTATCCAGATGCTTACACATCATGAAATATTTTATCTTCATTAGGTTCAACCATTTCATTAATTGGTATTATTATATTAATTTTTATTTTATGAGAAAGAATGATCTCAAATCGAAAACTTATATTTCCTATAAATTTAAATAGATCTTTAGAATGATATCAAAATCTCCCTCCAGCAGAACACTCTTATTCAGAATTACCTATTTTATCTAACTACTAATATGGCAGAAAAGTGCGATGAATTTAAGCTTCATTAATAAAGAATTCCTTTTTTTAGTATTATGGCTACATGATCTAACTTAAATTTACAAAATAGCTCATCACCCTTAATAGAACAACTTATCTTTTTTCATGATCATACATTAATAATTCTATTAATAATTACAATTCTCGTTTCATATATTATAACAATATTATTTTTTAATTCTTATACCAATCGATTCCTTTTAGAAGGGCAAACCATCGAAATTATTTGAACTATTTTGCCCGCAATTACATTAATTTTTATTGCATTACCATCATTACGATTATTATATTTATTAGATGAATCCATAAACCCACTTATTACAATAAAAACAATTGGACATCAATGATATTGATCATATGAATATATAGATTTCAAAAACATTATTGAATTTGATTCTTATATATCTGCATTAGATAATATTAGATCTTTCCGTCTTCTAGATGTCGATAATCGTACCATTCTACCAATAAACACACAAATTCGAACATTAGTAACAGCCGCTGATGTGATTCATTCATGAACAATTTCCGCACTTGGTGTAAAGACTGATGCAACTCCAGGTCGATTAAATCAAATTAATTTTATAATTAATCGACCTGGATTATATTACGGACAATGTTCCGAAATCTGTGGAGCAAATCACAGATTTATACCAATCGTAATTGAAAGAGTAAACTTAAAAAACTTCATTAATTGAATTAAAAACTATTCATCAAATGACTGAAAGTAAGTAATGATCTCTTAAATCATATTATAGTAATTAACGACTACTTTTGATGAAAGAAATTAGTTAATTATAACATTAATATGTCATATTAAAATTATTACTAAAGTAATATTTCTTAATTCCACAAATAGCCCCAATAATATGATTATCTTTAATAATTTTTTTTATTATTACCTTAATTATCATTATAACAATAAATTATTTCTTAATACAACCAACCTTATCTGTTAAACAACTAAAATTAGAAACTCAATCAAATAATTGAAAATGATAACCAATTTATTTTCATCATTTGATCCTACATCAAACATTTTTAATATTCCAATAAATTGATTAAGAACCCTTTTAGGATTATTAATTATCCCATCATATTATTGATTAATTCCTAACCGGAGATTAGTAATGTGAAATATAGTAATTAATAAATTATACTCCGAATTTAAAACATTGTTAATTGGGAAAATAAATATAGGAAGATCTTTTATATTTATTTCTCTATTCTCAATAATCTTATTTAACAACTTCCTAGGATTATTTCCATATATCTTTACAAGATCAAGTCATCTAACATTTACTTTATCTTTAGCACTACCATTCTGACTTACATTTATATTATATGGATGAATTAATAATACTCAACATATATTCGCCCATTTAGTTCCCCAAGGAACACCACCCATTTTAATACCTTTTATAGTATGTATTGAAACAATTAGAAATGTAATCCGCCCATTAACCTTAGCTGTCCGATTAGCCGCAAATATAATTGCAGGTCATCTTTTATTAACCTTATTAGGTAATACAGGACCTATAATTATAAATTCAACCATTCTAATTCAAATCCTAATTCTATCACAAATCTTATTATTAATTCTTGAATTAGCAGTTTCCATTATTCAATCATATGTATTTGCTGTATTAACTACATTATATTCAAGAGAAGTAAATTAATGTTAACACATCAAAATCATCCATTCCACTTAGTTAATGCCAGACCATGACCCATTACAGGAGCTATTGGAGCTATAACAATAGCAGCAGGACTAGTAAGCATATTCCATCAATATAAATTTACTATTATTTCAATCGGAACTCTAATTACCTTATTAACTATAATTCAATGATGACGAGATATTACACGAGAAGGAACATATCAAGGTATACATACATCTGTTGTAAATCTAGGACTACGTTGAGGTATAATTTTATTTATTGTATCAGAAGTATTCTTCTTCATCTCATTCTTCTGAGCATTTTTCCATAGAAGCTTAGCTCCCAACATCGATCTAGGTATAATTTGACCTCCTGCAGGTATTACACCATTTAATCCTATACAAATTCCACTTCTTAATACAGCTATTCTATTAGCATCAGGAGTAACAGTTTCATGAGCCCATCACAGATTAATAGAAAATAATTTTAGACAAACCACACAAGGATTACTATTAACAATCATTTTAGGAATTTATTTTACCATTCTTCAAGCATATGAATATATTGAAGCACCATTTACCATTGCAGATTCTGTTTATGGATCATCATTCTTTATAGCAACAGGATTTCACGGACTTCATGTTATTATTGGAACAACATTTCTTTCAGTATGCTTAATACGACATATAATATTTCATTTCTCATCTAATCATCACTTTGGGTTTGAAGCAGCAGCATGATATTGACACTTTGTAGATATTGTATGATTATTCTTATATATTTCAATTTATTGATGAGGTAGTTAACTTATTTAGTATATTTAGTATATTTAACTTCCAATTAAAAGGATTGATTATCAAAATAAGTAATTTTAATTACCTCAATTATCACCTTATTTACTTTAATTCTCACAATCATTTTAATATTGCTATCAATAATTCTATCAAAAAAAACTACATTAGACCGAGAAAAAATTTCACCATTCGAATGTGGATTTGATCCAAAAAGATCTGCACGCCTACCATTCTCACTACGATTCTTCCTAATTGCAATCATTTTCTTAATTTTCGACGTAGAAATCGCCTTAATTATACCTACAGTAATTATTCAACTTTCATCAAATCCATTACAATGATTATTTACATTAATATTTTTCATTACTATTTTACTTATAGGACTATATCATGAATGAAATCAAGGAGCTTTACAATGAGCAGAATAGGGATTATAGTTAAATATAACATTTGGGTTGCATTCAAAAAGTATTGATTATTCAATTAATCTCAATTAAGAAGCAATTTTGCATTCAGTTTCGACCTGAAAGAAAGATTATTTAATCCTTAATTATTTATAAATATTTAAACATTTTCTGTATAATGAAAATATACCGTTTTATTATAAACTATATAAATTAGAAATAACAACGGAATTTAACCGCTAAAAAGAAAAGTTAGCAGCTCACTTTTGTTCAACTTATTTCCTTAATTGGAATATTATATTCAATGATATTATTAACAATAATATACCTCTTTTTGGTTTCAATTAACTTAAATACCTAAAGATAAAATATCTCCATAACATCTTCAATGTTATACTCTACATATAAGCTATTTAAGTTAAAAATTATAATTATTTCTACAAATCAAAATAATAATAAAAATAAATATCCAAACCATAAAACTTATTAAATAATACTTAAAATAATTAAACTGATATTCTTGATTTAATACTCTCATCTTATATAAAAATATAAACAACCCTTGACCTCCAAATTCTTCTCTTCAACCATAATCTACCACACGAGCAATACTTAAACCCCCATACAAAGGATATGATCTAATCATATAAGTTGATATATAAGGTATAAACCATATTGATCCTAAAAATCCAACAAAATAACAATTTTTCAAGCTAAATCTATAATAATTTGTCATTATTGATAATTCAAAACCAACTCAACCACCAATAAAACTAACAACCAACGCCAAAATCCTCATATAAAACGGTAAACAAATTATATTTAAAGTATTAAATATTAATCAAGACAATAATGATCCACCAATTACAGATATTAATACTAACATAAATATAGGACCAATAAATCCATAACTTTCATCACCCAAACAGTGTAATCTTTTAAAATTAAATTCACCTACTATTACATAATAAAGCAATCGAAAAGTATAACAAACAGTTAATCCAGTAGAAAGAAAAAACAATAAAAAAATTAATAAATTAAAATTTCTTATTAATCTTAACTCCAAAATTAAATCCTTTGAATAAAAACCAGACAAAAAAGGCATACCACATAAAGCCAAATTCGAAATTATAAAACAAATAGAAGTTAAAGGTATCTGATTTACAATTCCACCTATTCCACGAATATCTTGAAGATCATTTATACCATGAATAATAACACCTGCACATATAAATAATAAAGCCTTAAATAAAGCATGAGTTAATAAATGAAAAAAAGCCAAATCATAATAACCTAACCCAATAGTTCTTATTATTAAACCTAATTGACTTAAAGTAGATAAAGCAATAATTTTCCTCAAATCAAATTCAAAATTAGCACCTAAACCGGATATAAATATAGTTAAACAACCAATAAACAGTATAAAATCATTCATTGAATATATTTCAATAATTATACCAAATCGAATAAGTAAATATACCCCAGCCGTAACCAAAGTAGATGAATGAACTAAAGCAGAAACAGGTGTAGGAGCAGCTATAGCTGCAGGAAGTCAAGAAGAAAAAGGAATCTGAGCTCTTTTAGTTATAGCTGCTAAAATAACTAAAATAATTAAATATCACATCTCAACATCCAAATCTCCAAAATTGTTTACCCATAAATAATTTCAGCTACCATAACTTATTATTCAAGCAATAGATAATAATAATGCCACATCACCAATACGATTAGACAAAGCCGTAAGTATACCAGCATTATAAGATTTCACATTCTGATAATAAATTACTAAACAATAAGAAACTAATCCTAAACCATCTCATCCTAATAAAATTCTAATTAAATTAGGACTGATAATCAAAAACATTATAGATAACACAAATATTAACACCAAAATAATAAAACGAGATAAATTATAATCACCTATTATATATCTATCTCTATAATAAATCACCAAAGAAGAAATGTATATTACAAATCTTATAAATAATAATGATTTATAATCCAAAAGAATTCTTATAATAATATTACAAGAATTTAAAGTTACAATGTTCCAATCCAAAAAAATTACATAATCATTAATACAAACAACCAACCCAAAAAAAAAAATCATTATTGATATCGAAAATAAAACAACAAAAGATAATTTACAAATAAAATTATTATAATTAATAGCCTAATATATTAACTATCATATACCTTTGATCCCACAAATCAACATTCTTATTAAACTAATAAAGCTAAATACAACTAAAAAAATAATCCCCACGTAAAATTAAAATATTTAAAGGAAACCAATGCAAAAATAATAACAAATATTCACGAAAATATCCATTTACATAATTAAATGAACCAGAAAAATTCATCCCATGCTGACTATAAGAAAATAAAAATAATCTATAAGCAGCCCCAAAAAAAGATATTAAAGCAATTAAAAATATACCTAATCAATTTCATGATATAATTCTATTAATTAATCTAATTTCCGCTAATAAATTCAAAGAAGGAGGAGCTGCCATATTAGATGATCTTAATAAAAATCATCATAATGTTATTCTAGGTATTAAACATATTAATCCCTTATTAATAATCAATCTACGACTTCCCAACCGTTCATAAACAATATTTGATAAACAAAATAAACCAGAAGAACATAATCCATGCCCAATTATTATTAAATAACAACCACAAAAACCCCAAGAATTTAAAGTTATTAAACCACCTAAAACCATTCCTATATGAACAACAGATGAATAAGCAATTAATGATTTCAAATCCACCTGACGTAAACACACCAATCCTATTAAAAAACCCCCAACTAATCTAATACCAATTCAAATAAAATTATATTTCAAACAACAAAATACCATAGTTCTAAAAACACGCATCAATCCATAACCACCTAACTTCAATAAAACACCTGCCAATACTATAGAACCAGAAATAGGAGCCTCAACGTGAGCCTTAGGTAATCATAAATGAACCATAAATATAGGTATCTTAACTAAAAATGCAATAATTATACTTATATACATATATAAATTATTAACCTCATCACCCCAAAATCCATACAAATATAAAGTTCCATTTAAATCATAAAAATTCAATAAACCAATTAATAAAGGTAAAGAAGCTAATAATGTATAAAACAACAAATAAATACCAGCCTGAACACGTTCAGGTTGATATCCCCATCCTAAAATTAAAAACAACGTAGGAATTAATCTACCTTCAAAAAAAATATAAAAAGATAACATATCAGTTCTCGAAAAAGCACATATTAATATTAATATTAAAAAAATAATTATAAAAACAAATAAATTTCTATAATAATTATATTGATAAATAGAAATTCTTGCTATAATCATTAATCCACAAATTCAAAATCTTAATAAAATTAAACCATAAGATAATAAATCATATCCTAGTATACAACTTAAACCCTCAATATTTCCACTTAAATTAATAGATATTATAAATAAAAAAGCTATCAAAAAAAATATAAACTGAACCATTCATCAAAATATTCCATTTAAAAAAAAAAGGGGAATCATAAACAAGAATATTACAATAAATTTTAACATCGTAACACTATAAAAGACTGAAAAAAATCATTCCCATGAGAACGCACTATAGAAATTAAAATACCAAGTCCTAAAGAACCTTCACAAACTGCAAATACCAAATAAATCATTGAAAAATATAATTCACTCTGAAATTCTCCCAATCAAAACATTAACAAAAAAAAAGTAAACAATACTATATATTCTAAACTTAATAAAATAATTAATATATGTTTACGCTTAGAACAATAAATTCAAATACCACTAAAATAACAAAATACCACTACTAATAAACAAAAAAATGCAAACATTAAGTTTTAATAGTTTAATATAAAACATTGGTCTTGTAAACCAAAATTAAGAACATTCTTTTAAAACTTCAGAGAAAGATAAATTTATCTATCATCAGTCCCCAAAACTAATATTTTAATTAAACTATTCTCTGATATTTTTATACTTACATTTACTATATTCATATTAATAATCAACACCCTTTTCATCATAATAAATCATCCTTTAGCCATCACCCTTCTTATCATTATTCAAACAATAATAATTTGTATTACAACAGGATCAATCTCATATTCATTTTGATTCTCTTATATCTTATTCTTAATTTTCTTAGGGGGTATATTAGTTTTATTTATTTATATTACAAGATTAGCATCAAATGAAATATTTCAATTACCTGTCAAAACCATAATTATTAATTTTATAATATCCATCACTATTATCTTAACTATAAATTATATATTCAACCATATATTATCATTTCATATGTATATAAACGATTCCTTCATAAACAAAACTATTAATATCACAATAGAAAATAATAATTTAAATCAATTATATAACTATCCAAATTTCATTATAACAATCATCACAATTATATATTTATTAATTACATTAATTATTATTGTAAAAATTACATCTTTTCAAGAAGGACCATTACGTCATTCAAGTTCTTAACTAATGAATAAACCCCTACGAACACATCACCCATTATTTAAAATTGTCAATAGATCATTAATCGATTTACCAACCCCATCTAATATTTCAACCTGATGAAACTTCGGATCATTATTAGGATTATGTTTAATTATTCAAATCATGACAGGAATTTTCTTAGCCATACACTACACAGCTGACATTAGTATAGCATTTAATAGAGTAAGTCACATTTGCCGAGACGTAAATTTCGGTTGATTATTACGAACAATACACGCTAATGGAGCATCATTCTTCTTTATTTGTCTTTATATTCATATTGGACGTGGAATATATTATGGATCTTACAATTTAATATTCACTTGAATAACAGGAACTTTAATCTTATTTCTAGTTATAGCCGCAGCTTTTATAGGATATGTATTACCATGAGGACAAATATCATTTTGAGGAGCTACTGTAATTACTAATCTCCTATCAGCAATTCCTTATTTAGGGACTAATCTAGTTCAATGAGTATGGGGAGGATTTGCAGTTGATAATGCCACACTAACTCGATTTTTTACATTCCATTTCATAATTCCATTTATCGTTGCAGCATTCGTAATAATTCACTTACTTTTCCTTCACCAAACAGGATCTAATAACCCAATAGGAATTAATAGAAATCTAGATAAAATCCCATTCCATCCATATTTCACTTTTAAGGACATCATAGGGTTTTTAATCATATTAATATCATTAACCATTTTATCACTTACAAATCCTTATTTATTAGGAGATCCAGATAATTTCACCCCTGCTAATCCTTTAGTTACCCCAATCCATATTCAACCAGAATGATATTTTCTTTTCGCTTACGCCATTTTACGATCAATTCCTAATAAATTAGGAGGAGTAGTAGCTCTAATTGCATCTATTGCCATTCTATTTTTACTACCCTTTATATCTAATAATAAATTCCGAAGAATACAATTCTATCCAATTAATCAAATATTGTTTTGAACCTACACATCAATTGTTATTTTATTAACTTGAATCGGTGCCCGACCAGTTGAAGAACCATATATTTTAACAGGACAAATTTTAACCATTAGATATTTTATATACTTCATCATCAATAATTTAATATTCAAACTATGAGATCAATTAATTAATTAAGTTAATAAGCTTAAAGCATTTGTTTTGAAAACAAAAGATAGAATTTCTATTCTATTAACTTCTTTAATTTCCTAAAATGTCTCAATAAATTATATTATTCATTCAAAATGAAAAACAACAAAAAAAAACCAAATAATTTAAAGAAACAGGTAAATAAATCCTTCAAGCCAAATATATTAATTTATCATAACGAAAACGAGGTAAAGTACCTCGAATCCAAATAAAAACAAATGATATAAAAACCAATATAAAATAAAATAATAAAGAGAATAAATCACCACCAAAAAAAATTAAAACAGTTAATATTCTTATAAATAAAATTCTTGAATACTCAGCCATAAAAATCAATGCAAATCCACCTCTTCTATATTCAACATTAAAACCAGATACCAACTCTGATTCACCTTCAGAAAAATCAAAAGGAGTACGATTAGTTTCAGCTAAACAAGAAGAAAATCAACAAAAAAATAAAGGAATACTAACAAAAAAAAACCAAACATATAATTGATGAACAAAAAATAAATTAATACCAAAACCACCTACTAAAATAATAAATCTTAATAGAATTAATGCTATACTTACCTCATAAGAAATAGTTTGAGCCACAGCCCGCAAACCACCCAATAACGCATAATTAGAATTAGATGATCAACCAGCCAACATTATAGAATATACACCTATACTAGTACAACAAAAAAAAAATAATAATGCTAAATCAAAAGAAACTAACTCATACCCTAAAGGATAAATTAACCATACCAAAAGAGATAAAAATAATCTAACTAATGGACAAAAAAAATATATTAAATAATTAGATATTATAGGATAAGTTTGTTCCCTACAAAATAACTTAATAGCATCAGCAAAAGGTTGAGGAATACCTATTATACCTACCTTATTAGGACCTTTCCGGATCTGAATATAACCCAAGACCTTACGCTCCAATAAAGTTAAAAAAGCAACACCAACTAATACAAAAATTACTAATACAACATAACAAATTAAACCCATTATATAATTAAACAATACTATATGTAATATTATTACATTCATGAATTCTAAATTCATTGCACTTTATTCTGCCAAAATAGTAATTAATATAATTCCAAAAAAATAAATTATTTAATGTATTTAATCCTTTCGTACTAAAATACATCTGTTAAACAGAGATAGAAACCAACCTGGCTTACACCGGTTTGAACTCAGATCATGTAAGAATTTAATGGTCGAACAGACCAATATATTGAGCTCCTGCACCCAATAATTTTCTTAATCCAACATCGAGGTCGCAATCCTTATTATCAATATGAACTCTCCAATAATATTACGCTGTTATCCCTAAGGTATCTTTATCTTTATTCCATAATAACAGGATCAATAAACCAATCATCATAGTAAAATAAAAAGAAGTTAAATTATTCCCTTGTCACCCCAACAAAACATTATATAATAAAATATATTAAATACTACTAAACATATATTTTAATATAATAATATTAAGATCTATAGGGTCTTCTCGTCCCCTGTTATTATTTAAGCTTTTTGACTTAAAAATAAAATTCAATTAATTACACCGAGACAGTTATTGTTTCGTCAAACCATTCATTCCAGCCTTCAATTAAAAGACTAATGATTATGCTACCTTTGCACGGTCAATATACCGCGGCCATTCAATACTTCAGTGGGCAGGCACGACTTCATATTAATTCAAGAAGACATGTTTTTGATAAACAGGCGAACAAAATTATTTTGCCTAATTCCTTAAAATAAATAATCAACAACATAATATAAACAACTCATTTACTAATTCCATCATTATTACATAAGAAATAAATTATTCTTATTATCTTAATACAACTTTAATACAAATAATTATAAATAATTATAAATTAAGTAATTATTAACAAACTCATAAATAATAGCTAATTTAAGGCTCATATTAATATAACCAATTAAATTACATTTAAATTAAAAATTCGAGCTTATCCCCAAATCAATAACGAGAGCGACGGGCGATATGTACACATTCTAGAGCCCTAATCAATTAATCAATTTATATTAATTTACAATCAAATCCACCTTCAAATAAATTATTCAAAATATTATCCATATAAATATTTTTATTGTAATCCATCTCTACTTGATTATTAGCTACACCTTGACCTGACATAATATACAAAATAAAATTTAATAGATATGCTTCAATTTTTAACAAATAATTCTTTAACGATGGGTATAATATTTATTTATATATATATAAGCATTTATTTAATAGATATATATATATATAAATATACTGCATATAATACATTTTAACTATAAGTATTCTAAAATTTACTTCTATATGCATGCACATTAAAGTGGTTCTGATTATTAATAAATTTATTATATATATATAGATGAACCTAATATTATCAAAATATTTGATTTGCACAAAACCCCTCCAATGTAAATGGATTGCTCAACTAACAAGCTCTACTTATTCTGTAGATTATATATATATATATAAGATCTTATATAACAACGGAATAAAAAAACATCAATCCGCACGAAAGCACAATCTAAAAATAAAAAAAAGATTGTGCTTTCGTAATTGGATTGATGTTTTTTATTCCTATTATTATATAATATTAAATATTCTATTGTTTTAATATTTAAATTGAACCAAAAGTTTAAAAAATTATATTAAATAATTTAAATGACGGCGGTATATAAACTGATAACAAAATCAAGTTACATAAATCGTGTATTATCAATTACAGAACAGATTCCTCTGAAAGGACTAAAACACCGCCAAATTCTTTGGGTTTCAAGATCATAACTACTACTACCCTGATTTTAGTATTTACATAACTTATAATAGGGTATCTAATCCTAGTTTAAATTTATTAATTTCGAAGATTCATTAAATCACTTATCAAATAAATAAAATTTATTCATTTCACCAAAAACAATTTTAATATAATGAAAACAACAATTCACTTCTAATCAACAATATTCACTTGTATTTCACGTCTAACCGCGGCAGCTGGCACGCATTTAACCAAATCATCAAGCTCGAACAACCAGCCAAATTATTCGATCACTTCAATTACCTCCCTAACAACACAACTTTATTTTTCACATTACATCTCATGGATCAATCAACTTATACCATCTATAATTTCCATTTAACAACATATTTCAAGAAATTAAAATTTAATATCAATCAAATCCCTAAATTATTATACGGTTCAAAAAATTCTTAGGGGGCATGCCCCCAACAAATCATCAAGCTCGAACAACCAGCCAAATTATTCGATCACTTCAATTACCTCCCTAACAACACAACTTTATTTTTCACATTACATCTCATGGATCAATCAACTTATACCATCTATAATTTCCATTTAACAACATATTTCAAGAAATTAAAATTTAATATCAATCAAATCCCTAAATTATTATACGGTTCAAAAAATTCTTAGGGGGCATGCCCCCAACAAATCATCAAGCTCGAACAACCAGCCAAATTATTCGATCACTTCAATTACCTCCCTAACAACACAACTTTATTTTTCACATTACATCTCATGGATCAATCAACTTATACCATCTATAATTTCCATTTAACAACATATTTCAAGAAATTAAAATTTAATATCAATCAAATCCCTAAATTATTATACGGTTCAAAAAATTCTTAGGGGGCATGCCCCCAACAAATCATCAAGCTCGAACAACCAGCCAAATTATTCGATCACTTCAATTACCTCCCTAACAACACAACTTTATTTTTCACATTACATCTCATGGATCAATCAACTTATACCATCTATAATTTCCATTTAACAACATATTTCAAGAAATTAAAATTTAATATCAATCAAATCCCTAAATTATTATACGGTTCAAAAAATTCTTAGGGGGCATGCCCCCAACAAATCATCAAGCTCGAACAACCAGCCAAATTATTCGATCAAGTGATCAATAATTAATTATTATATCTTTACAAAACAAACAAAATTATATAATACTATTAACACTACTAATTTTTCCTTTTTTTTTTTTTCTTACAAAAAAGGAAAAATTATCCTTAATAAATTCCAAATATATATCAGTGAATAAACAACTAAAGAAAAATAAAATTTAATAGATATGCTTCAATTTTTAACAAATAATTCTTTAACGATGGGTATAATATTTATTTATATATATATAAGCATTTATTTAATAGATATATATATATATAAATATACTGCATATAATACATTTTAACTATAAGTATTCTAAAATTTACTTCTATATGCATGCACATTAAAGTGGTTCTGATTATTAATAAATTTATTATATATATATAGATGAACCTAATATAACTAATATTCTGTAGATTATATATATATATATAAGATCTTATATAACAACGGAATAAAAAAACATCAATCCGCACGAAAGCACAATCTAAAAATAAAAAAAAGATTGTGCTTTCGTAATTGGATTGATGTTTTTTATTCCTATTATTATATAATATTAAATATTCTATTGTTTTAATATTTAAATTGAACCAAAAGTTTAAAAAATTATATTAAATAATTTAT